CCGAAGATGTTAATCGTAAGCAAGAAGATTGTTTACGAAGAAACAACAAGAAAAATTCATATTCGGATACATAAGAGTTATATAGGAATCGAAATAGTCTTTTATTTTCTTTTTTGAAAAGAAAAATAGATTTCATTGAAGTAATAAGACTATTCCAATTCGAATAATAGTTGAGAAAGAATCGCAATAAATGCAAAGATGGAACATCTTGGATTCGGTATTCAAGGAGTTGAACCAAGATTTCTAAATGGATAGGATAGGGTATTTCTATATGTGATAGATAATGTAAATGCAAAAATCTGTCTTCTAAAAAGGGAAATATTGAATGAATAGATTGTAAATTTTGAAACTTTGGTATTTCTTTTTCTTCCGGACAAGATAGTTCTCCTAGCGAGAATGGGATTTCTACAACGATTGCAAACCCCTCAGATAGAATCTGAGAATAAAACTCAGAATAAAAATGATTGCTGTGATCCAACAATCGATCTTGCTTAGGATGATTAAACGAATTAATCCTAAAATTCTGCTGATACATTCGAATAATTAAACGTTTCACAAGTAGTGAACTAAATTTCTTGTTATTACAACCAAAAATTTCTACAGGTTGGGAACTGTTTAATCCATAATCATGGGCAAATGCATAAATATATTCCTGAAAGAGAAGTGGGTAGACGAAGTATTGTTGACGAGATTTCTGTTTTTCTGAATACCCTTCGAATTTTTCCATTTATATTTCTACTTGAATCAGAGAAAAAAAAGCATTTCTCGATTTATCAAATGATGATACATAGTGCAATATGGTCAGAACAGGGTGTTGCTTTTTTTAATAAAAACCCTGGAAAGAAAGAGAGTCTAATCCATAGATCTTTTTCCACTCCTTTTCTATCGAATTAGTTTATGTTTGTTCTAATTACAAAAAAGAACAAATCGTTTATTTTTGCAGGCCAATCGCTCTTTTGACTTTGGAATACAATCTCTTTATCAATATACTGCTTCTTTTACACATTCAATTCATAACATCCCTTTTCAATTCATAATCAAGAATAATTAGGATTTCTAAAAAAAAAAAAAGGGTCCACTCATAGGAAACCCCAACCCTTCCCCCATCAGGCACTAATCTATTTTTAACGTCTAATTAGATCGGGGAATCATTCCAATTAAGAAGTTAAGCTCGTTGCTTTTTATTTTATCAGAATTAGAGCCAGGCTCTATCCATTTATTCACTAGACCCAGATTATAGGAATTTTTGAATTTCAAAAAAAAAAAGAAATTGATTTTATTACGACATGCTATTTTTTCCATTCATTACCTTTAAGGATCAGTCGCGGTCTTCTAGACTCTACCAAGAGTCTGGACGAATTTGTTGCTTCATCCAAATGTGTAAAAGATCATAGTCGCACTTAAAAGCCGAGTACTCTACCATTGAGTTAGCAACCCAGATAAAATAGGATCTTAGATACGATCGAAATCCAAAAATCGATGGAATTACACCGAACGCTCCTGTCAAAATATTGAATTAGCAAGACATCAAAAGAAAGATTTTATCACCCATTAAAAATACTCAAATACCAAAATAAATGGATCGGTTAAATTTCACTAAGGTTTAAAAAGAAGCGGCCCAGCCCCAATCACAATGGCAAAATTGCCATTTTTTTAGCAATTTTGATTTCTTTAAATAAATCATGTATGTGTATGAAAGTACACGCAAGGGGGGAGGGCAACCCTATTATTTGAGCGAAGTGTAGACAGACTAATATGGAGTGACGATAAAGAGACCCATCTATCTACAAATTCTATTTGTTCAATAGATCTTTGTCAATGGAAATACAATGGTAAGAAAACCAATTATATAAAAATAAGGAAATAAAATAAGGGCTTTTGTTGGATTGGCACAACATAAATGCAGCAAAAAAGAGGACTAAAAAAGAGGTAAATTGTGTCTAAATAATTAAAGGGTACTAGTAACCCTCTCCTACTTTTTTATTAATTGAGTTCTTCAATTAACTCAAAGTTCTTTCTTTATCTTTAAAGAATTCTGCTTTCCTTAAAATATCATAAACAGTTTTTGTAGGTTGAGCACCCTTTTCAAGGAAATAAAGAATAGCCGGAACATTTAAACAAGTTTGATTCTTTATCGGATCATAAAAACCGACTTTTCGAAGATCTCTTCCTTCTCTTCGAGATCGAACATCAATTGCAACGATTCGATAGACAGCTTATTGGGATAGATGTAGATAAACAAAGCCCCCCCTAGAAACGTATAGGAGGTTTTCTCCTCATACGGCTCGAGAAAATGATTCGAATTTCTGTCTATAATACAAGTAGATATAAATTAGACTATGACTTGCATTAATTTCCTTACAGAAAAGAAAAAACAAATTTCATTTATACTCATGACTCAAGTTGATTAATTTTGACTGAAAGACTTCAAAAGCTAAATCCTTCGAAATTTTTTGAGTCGTCTCTAAACTCTTTTCTTTATCTCATCTCGAACAAATTCACTTTTATTTCTTATTCTGATCTAATTCTATTGTTGAGACGGTTGAAAATCGTGTTTACTTGTTCCGGAATCCTTTATCTTTGATTTTTGAAATCCTTGGGTTTAGACATTACTTCGGGAATTCCTATTCTTTTTTCTTTCAAAAGAGTAGCAACAGACCCTTTCTTTTTTCTTATTTCCTTCAATAAAACATTTTCCTCTTCTATAGAAATCTAATATGAAGAAATCGAATATGAACGATAGATTCTGATAGACTTTTAATTGAAAAAGTTTTCCAATCTTCCAAAATTGGACTTTTTTCTTATTTTAACCTTTCGATTTCTATATTAAGGATAGACTGACAAAGTTGGCCTAATTTATTAGTTTTCACTAACCCTAGATTCTTTCCCTTGATAAAAAATAAATTATGTCCTCTCGAGCTCCATCGTGTACTATCAAACAACCCAGTGCAAATTTTGTTCGGGACAAATAGAACAGACTATGTCGAGCCAAGAGCATTTTCATTACTATGGAAAATGGTGGATAGCAAAATCCACAATCGATCATGTCCTTCAAGTCGCACGTTGCTTTCTACCACATCGTTTTAAACGAAGTTTTACCATAACATTCCTCTAATTTCATTGCAAAGTGGTATCGAGAATTGATCCAATATGGATGGAATCATGAATAGTCATTGGTTTTGTATACTGATTCAAACTTGCTATCTATGGAGAAATATGGCTAAAAGAAATAAGTATTTCTCGGGGAAGACTCCACAAATATCCAATTTATTTAAACCCATATTTTATCATATGAATGAAACATAGTTTGAAAAAGAGGAATAAAATAGTTTGCTGAAGACTTATTTATTATTGAATTTCCATCCTCAACAGAGAACTCGAGATGATCAATCCTGAAATGAGAAGGATTGACTCTTCTCCAAGAAAGAAACTAGCAACCTCCAAAAAGTTTAATTAATTTAATTACTAATATATTTTTCTGTAACAAAAACAATTAACTATTAACCAAATAAACTATGCCGATGAAAAGATTGACAGTTTTTTGTAGTTATAAAATTCTCATACTTCTTCGACTGGAGTAACAAAAGAAAAAAAAATAAGAAAAGTATTATTTTTTTTTTTTCAATCAATTCCAAAGTTGAGTAGACAGAATATATAAATTTATCTCTAATCCTCATATTCCATTGATTTAGAAATGGATATTTGCAAATCAGATAATACCTAAAATAGAAAAATTGAGTCCCTATCCGTAGAATGGAAAACCTTTTCTTTTTTTACTTACTTTAGTTCTTTCGTTCGGGGGAAATAAATAGGGAATACTTCTTTCAAATTAGGTGTAAAATGTATCCTGTAAGAATTACCACTTTATGGATATGGAACATAAAGTTTATCTAAGAAGTTCGAATTTCAAAACACATATGAGTAATGAGTAGTAGGAGCATATCCTGAATGTACCTGATAGACCCAAATTTTTCATGAAAATCAAGATATTCAATTTGACTGGACTTGACACTTGATTTTGTTTTCTGAGAAAGAAAATGAATCCTTAGAAATGCATCTAATCTAAGAGTTTATAAGATATAATTATTCTTTTTAATAAGCTTTTGTGTCGTGCAGTGCACAATCCGATTCTATCTTTCGTTTCATCAGAAAAAATCTGGGACGGAAGGATTCGAACCTCCGAGTAACGGGACCAAAACCCGCTGCCTTACCACTTGGCCACGCCCCATTTCGTTTTATGCAACACTAATAAACACTATTATATTAGTAATATATATTACTCGTCAATTCCACTTCAATTACCTAAAAATTGAGGGATATTTTCTTGCTAGGATTCTAGACATGTAGATAATATAGAATCCAAAAAATGCATTGATCATTACATGGAATTCTATTAAGATATTATATGAAAGTCGAGTTTCTTCCATTCTCATTTTAGAATGCGAATACAAGGAGGTATTTTGTGTTTGGGAAAGTCTGAAGAAAAAAAGGATTTTGAATCCACCTTTTCTTTTCCCTTAGAAAAATAACTCAATCAAAATCCAATTATCTACTCTACAAGAACAAAATGCTTGTTATGCCTAATATACTTAGTTTAACCTGTATCTGTTTTAATTCTGTTCTTTATCCAACCAGTTTTTTCTTCGCCAAATTACCCGAAGCTTATGCCATTTTCAACCCAATCGTGGATATTATGCCTGTCATACCTGTACTCTTTTTTCTATTAGCGTTTGTTTGGCAAGCTGCTGTAAGTTTTCGATGAAATCTTTACTACTCTGTCTGCCAAATCTGTCTGCCAAATTGAATGATGTATTCATTCCAAAAAAATTAAAAATGGATAAGAGCCAAGAAGTCTTATATTATGAACCTTCGATTCTAAAATTCAAATTCTTCTACATTGAATGTATAGCTGCAGCAATAAATTTGGATCAGCCTTTCCACCCCCTGCACCTACGTTGAGCAGGTACCTTTAGGTTCCTACGCAATACCTAAACAAATTTTTTATATGGATAAGAATGCTTATTATAAAGAAATTCTTGCAATTTTTTTTTGAATAATGGATTTTTGCATTTTTAGGCGTCAAAATAAACAAAACCCATCCTAGTGGATCCGTGTGGTAAGGAAAAAGGGTAATCTATTCCTTAAAAAAAAATCTTGGAGATTATGTAATGCTTACTCTCAAACTTTTTGTTTATACAGTAGTGATATTCTTTGTTTCCCTCTTTATCTTTGGATTCTTATCTAATGACCCAGGACGTAATCCTGGGCGTGAGGAGTAAAAATCCAAAATTTTTTGGAATTTTTTCTTACAAATTGGATTTTTTTCGTACATTTATCTATGAGAAAATCCGGGGGTCAGAATTCCTTACAATTCGAAAGTCCCAAATGATCTGAGGGGGCGGAAAGAGAGGGATTCGAACCCTCGGTACAAAAAAATTGTACAACGGATTAGCAATCCGCCGCTTTAGTCCACTCAGCCATCTCTCCCCGTTCCAAATCGAAAGGTTTTCGTGATATGACAAAGGCAAAAAATAACGATTGCAAAAAATCCTTCCTTTTTTCGTTTCAAAAATGCATAAAAATTATATTGCCAATTCCATTTTAGTTATATTCTTTTTTCTTAATGTTAATAAAAAAAAGAAGAAAATTCTTCTTTTTTCTTTCTAAAATTCGATATAGGCTGATAGACAATCAGATATATTTTCTCTTCACTTCAGCGAGCCTTTCCGTATAGGATTTGTTAGAATAAAACAAGAAGGTTATATAAAAAAAAATTCTTTTTTATCAACAAAGCAAAAAAGGTTCTTATCAAACCTACTATAAAATTGGAAAGAAAGATAAAGTAAGTAGACCTGACCCCTTGAATGATGCCTCTATCCGCTATTCTGATATATAAATTCGATGTGGATGAAATTGTTGTATAAGCGTATTTTTTGTATTTCCTTAGACTTAGATCGCACAAGACAAGAATTATTCGCTATTTATGATTTCATATTCTTGTTATTAGACGTTCTATAGGAATAAGAAGAAATCGCAACTCTTTTCCGTTACACATAAAAATCGATTTCGAAAGTCAATTTTTCTTTTCAATATCTTTCTTTGTTCTTTTTTTTTTTTTTTTTTTCTTCCACCCATGCAATAGAGAGCGAATGAGAAAAGAGGGGTTTTCCCTTAAAAGATAGGCTTTGAAATAGGAATTATGGAATAATGCTGAATTCAAATGTTTATTTCCTTATTTCTATAGTATAAGAAAAAAGAATCGAATGAAATTCATGAATTTACCACGACCTCGGTTGTGAACCCATAGATAAAAATGCAAAATTTCTATCTTCGAGACCATTGAAAAAGGGCATTGAACGAGAAAGAAATCGTCCACAGATAATAAAAAAAACTATCGGATGCCTTGGAAGTAATATGAGGTGCTCGGAAATGGTTGAAGTAATTGAATAGGAGGATCACTATGACTATAGCCCTTGGTAGAGTTACTAAAGAAGAAAATGATCTATTTGATATTATGGACGACTGGTTACGAAGGGACCGTTTCGTTTTTGTAGGATGGTCCGGCCTATTGCTCTTTCCTTGTGCTTATTTCGCTTTAGGGGGTTGGTTTACAGGGACTACTTTTGTAACTTCTTGGTATACCCATGGATTAGCTAGTTCCTATTTGGAAGGTTGCAATTTCTTAACGGCGGCGGTTTCCACTCCTGCCAATAGTTTAGCACACTCTTTGTTGCTACTATGGGGACCGGAAGCACAAGGGGATTTTACTCGTTGGTGTCAATTAGGTGGTCTGTGGACTTTTGTTGCTCTCCATGGGGCTTTTGCACTAATAGGTTTCATGTTACGTCAATTTGAACTTGCTCGGTCTGTTCAATTGCGGCCTTATAATGCAATTTCATTCTCTGGTCCAATCGCAGTTTTTGTTTCCGTATTTCTTATTTATCCACTGGGACAATCTGGTTGGTTCTTTGCACCGAGTTTTGGTGTAGCAGCTATATTTCGATTCATCCTTTTCTTCCAAGGATTTCATAATTGGACGTTGAACCCATTTCATATGATGGGAGTTGCCGGAGTATTAGGCGCGGCTCTGCTATGCGCTATTCATGGGGCTACCGTGGAAAACACTCTATTCGAAGATGGTGATGGTGCAAATACCTTCCGAGCTTTTAACCCAACTCAAGCTGAAGAAACTTATTCAATGGTCACTGCTAACCGCTTTTGGTCCCAAATCTTTGGTGTTGCTTTTTCCAATAAACGTTGGTTACATTTCTTTATGCTATTTGTACCCGTCACCGGTTTATGGATGAGTGCTATTGGCGTAGTTGGCCTGGCTCTGAACCTACGTGCCTATGACTTCGTTTCTCAGGAAATCCGTGCAGCGGAAGATCCTGAATTTGAGACTTTCTACACCAAAAATATTCTTTTAAACGAGGGTATTCGTGCGTGGATGGCAGCTCAGGATCAGCCTCATGAAAATCTTATATTCCCTGAGGAGGTTCT